GGTTTTAAAAGAAAGATTCAAAACTTTTGGAAAAGTCTCAAAAGAAACTAGAAACTGGGTTATCAAAAGACTTCAAGTTCTAAAAAAAAAAAAAAAAGAACTTTCAAAAATAAATCCAATTACGTTATTTGGAATGAGAGCAAAAGATCGATTAAGTGAAACTCAAAAAAATTCAACAACTAGTAATCAGATTATTCATGAATCATACATTCAAAATCGATCTATGGAGTGCAAAAATGATTCACTACCAGAAATAAAACTGAAAGATTTGGTTGATAGAACAAAGACAAGAAAAAATCAAATAGAAAAAATTAGAAAAGAAAAGGAAAATAGATTTATAATAAAAGAAATAAAAAAGACTTATAACAAAATAAGTTATCATGCTAAAATATTAGAATCATCAAAAAAAGAAATTCAGATATTAAAAAGAAAAAATGCTCGATTAATTCGTAAATTAGATTCTTTTTTAAAATTTTTCATGGAAAAGATATATATAGGTATTTTTCTATGTATCATTAATATTCCAATAAAAACTACACAACTTTTTCGTGAATCAATACAAAAAATTAGTGATAAGTACATTTACAACAATCAAATAAAAAAAAATATATATAACATTTACTTTCTTTTGACTCCAAAAACTTTACTATCTAATAGTCGAAATAACAAATCAAAAATTTATTGTGATCTATCTTCCTTCTCACAAGCATATGTATTTTTCAAATTATCACAAATACAAGTTAATCACTTGTATAAGTTAAAGAATGTCCTTCAATATAAGGGAAGCGGAATATCCTTTTTTGTTAATAATGAAATAAAGGATTTTTTTGACGAACAAGGAATTTTTCATTATGAATTCAAAGAAAAAACTTTTTTTAATTGTGAAATAAATGAATGGAAAAATTGGTTAAAAAGTCATTATCAATACAATTTACCTCAGATTACGGCGGCAAAATTCGTAGGCGAAAACTATCGAAATCGACTCAACCAAGATTTTATATTAAAAAAAAAAAATGTAAAGGAATGGGATTTATATGAAAAAGACACCTTTTTTAATTACGAAAAAAAAACTGATTTTGACTCGGATTTTTTATGGAATCAAAAACATAATTTTAAAAAAGATTATATATATAATCTTTTTTCCTATAAATTTTCCTATAAATCTAGTAATTCTAATTATAAAGAAAAATTTTTTGATATACCGATAGGAATCCCTAGCAATAATTATTTAGTGTCTAATGTTCTAGAAAAATATGGTATCGAAAAAATTCCAGACAGAAAATATTTGCATTGGAGAATTCTCCCTTTTTGTTTAATGAATGCAAAAAAACTAAGTTCTTGTATAGGAAATACGAAACTTTGGCTTTTTACAGAATTTGTCTTACGTTCTAATGCATATAAGAATAAACCGTGGATCATACCAATAAAATTACTTCTTTTCGATTTTAATCAAAATGAAAATATTTATAAAAATATCACTAGAAAGAAAAACGATTATCTATCATCAAATGAAAACCAATTCCTTAGATTCTCTAATCTAAATCAAGAAGAAAACGAATTCGCAGGCCAAGGAGCACTTGAGTCAGATGAACTGAACGAAAGAAATCTTGCATACATTCTAGCAAACCAAGAAAAAAATATTGAAAAAAATTATGCGGAATCACACATAAAAAAACATAGAAATGAAAAAAAATCTAAAAGTAATACACAAGCAGAACTTAATTTTTTTATAACAAAATATTTGCGTTTGCAATTGCGATGGGATTATTCTTTAAATAAAAAAATTATCAATAATATTAAAATATATTGTCTATTGCTTAGACTGATAAATCCAACAAAAATTCTTATATCTTCCATTCAAAGAAGCGAACTGAACCTAGAGATTCTAATGATTCAAAGGGATTTAGCTCTTACAGAATTAATGACAAAGAGAATTTTGATTATTGAACCAGTTCGTTTCTCTGGAAAAAAAAATGGGAAATTTTTGACCTATCAAACCATAGGTATTTCATTAATTCATAAGACTAAGCACCAAATAAATCAACGATACAAAAAAAAAAACTATGTTGATAAAAAAAAAATTGATGAATCCATTGCAAAACATCAAAAAATAACTGACAATAGAGACAAAAATCATTATAATTTCTTTGTCCCTGAAAACATTTTATCCCCAAAACGCCGTAGAGAATTTCGAATTGTAATTTCTTTCAATTCAAACAATAGAAATAATAAGCAAAAAAATCTACTATTTTATAATAATAAAAAAAACAGTGGTGAATTTTTGAATAAAAACAAAGATCTTGATCGAGATAAAAATAAGCTAATGAAATTAAAATTATTTCTTTGGCCCAATTTTCGATTAGAAGATTTAGCTTGTATGAATCGCTATTGGTTTAATACTAATAATGGAAGTCGTTTCAGTATAGTAAGGATACACATGTATCCGCGATTTCAAATTCGTTGATGGTACATGAATTTTACTATAATATGAATAATGGAATAATGGATCATTTAAAGTATATGAAAACAAATGGATGTACACATGGATTGCTTTCGATTCTATTTCTAAAAATAGTATATATTTGATTAATCACATAGGACATAGATATTAATTAAACCCCTAAGAAAAAAAGGGAATCTTTTTTTTTTTTAGATCTAAAATTTCATTTTTTTTTTACAAAAAATATAGCATGTTTTTAGGATACCTATCTGAATCCAATTAGGAAGTCGGACTTTTTTATTTGATAAAATTTAGAAGTTGATAATTAAATGCGGATCCTTGTGCAAAACTGAATAGCATTTTGATTATTATTACTGATTAATAAAATTTATATTCTTAAAATTCATATTCATATTAAAAACAAAAGGGAGGGTTCTTTTTATGATAAAAAATTCAGTCATTTCATTTCAAGAAAAAAAAGAAGAAAAGAAAGGATCCGTTGAATTTCAAGTATTCAGTTTCACCAATAAAATACGAAGACTTACTTCACATTTGGAACTGCACAGAAAAGATTATTTATCTCAGAGAGGTCTACGGAAAATTCTGGGAAAACGTCAAAGGCTACTGGCCTATTTGTCAAAAAAAAATCGAGTACGTTATAAAGAATTAATTAATAAGTTAGATATACGTGAGTTAAAAAATCGTTAATCGATAAATTGTTAATTAGTTAATTTATTAGATCTTGAATTTTGATAAACTTCTTTTTCAGAAATTCAATTGATGCAAGAATTAATCAAGGAAAAACTTATGAATATACCAGTTACAGGAACAGATCTTATGATAGTCAATATGGGACCTCAGCACCCATCGATGCATGGTGTTCTTCGGCTAATCGTTACTCTAGAGGGTGAAGATGTTATTGACTGTGAACCAATATTAGGTTATTTACACCGGGGAATGGAAAAAATTGCAGAAACTCGAACAATTATACAATATTTACCTTATGTAACACGATGGGATTATTTAGCTACTATGTTCACGGAAGCAATAACCGTAAATGGACCAGAACAATTGGGAAATATACAAGTCCCTAAAAGAGCCAGCTATATCCGAATAATTATGCTGGAATTGAGTCGTATCGCTTCTCATCTGTTATGGCTTGGACCTTTTATGGCAGATATTGGTGCACAGACTCCTTTTTTCTATATTTTCAGAGAACGAGAATTAGTATATGATCTATTCGAAGCTGCCACCGGGATGAGAATGATGCATAATTATTTTCGTATCGGGGGGATAGCGGCCGATATACCTCATGGTTGGATAGATAAATGCTTGGATTTTTGCGATTATTTTTTAACTGAGCTTGTTGAATATGAAAAACTTATTACAAGAAATCCTATTTTTTTAGAACGCGTTGAAGGAGTCGGCATTATTGGTGGAGAGGAAGCAAAAAATTGGGGTTTATCCGGACCAATGCTACGCGCATCCGGAATCCAATGGGATCTTCGTAAAGTTGATCGTTATGAGTGTTACGATGAATTTGATTGGGAGGTTCAGTGGCAAAAACAAGGAGATTCATTAGCTCGTTATTTAGTCCGAATACGCGAAATGACGGAATCTATAAAAATTATTCAACAAGCTCTGGAAGGAATTCCAGGGGGCCCCTATGAGAATTTAGAAATAAGAGGCTTTGATAGAAAAAGGAATCCAGAATGGAATGATTTTGACTATCGATTCATTAGTAAAAAACCTTCTCCCACTTTTGAATTACCAAAACAAGAACTTTATGTAAGAGTCGAAGCCCCAAAGGGAGAATTGGGCATTTTTCTGATAGGGGATCAAAGTGGTTTTCCTTGGAGATGGAAAATTCGCCCACCAGGTTTTATTAATTTGCAAATTCTTCCTCAGTTAGTTAAAAGAATGAAATTGGCTGATATTATGACGATACTCGGTAGCATAGATATAATTATGGGAGAAGTTGATCGTTAAAATGATAATTGATCCAACTGAAGTACAAGCTATCAATTTTTTTGCCAAATTCGAATTTTTAAAAGAGATCTATGAACTCATCTGGATGCTTATCCCTATTTTTACTCCTGTATTGGGGATTACAACGGGTGTACTAGTAATTGTATGGTTAGAAAGAGAAATATCTGCCGGGATACAACAACGTATTGGTCCTGAATACGCCGGTCCTTTGGGAATTCTTCAAGCTCTAGCAGATGGGATAAAACTCCTTTTCAAAGAGAATCTTCTCCCATCTAGGGGAAATGCTTCTTTATTTAGTATTGGACCGTCTATAGCAGTTATATCCATTTTACTAAGTTTTTTAGTAATTCCTTTTAGTAATCACCTAGTTTTAGCCGATCTCAATATCGGTATTTTTTTGTGGATTGCCATCTCAAGTATTGCTCCTATTGGACTTCTTATGTCAGGATATGGGTCAAATAATAAATATTCTTTTTTAGGTGGTCTGCGAGCTGCTGCTCAATCGATTAGTTATGAAATACCATTAACTCTATGTGTTTTATCAATATCTCTACGTGCGATTCGTTGAAACATAAACTTTTTTTTTCTATTTCTTTCATTCTAGACAAATAAATTGAATGAAATGAATAATGAATATAGATCCTTATTAGTTTTCTTTGGGTTTAATGTTAATCAAGTAAATTTGATAGTTATATATGAGTGAAAGAAAACAGCTTAAAAATTCGCAGTAAAAATAAAAAAGTCTCATTTACTATGTACAAGGGTTAAACGAAAATAAATAGAAGGCTAAGAATCACTTTACCCCAAGATTGGTTGGATTAATCAACCTGACCTGAAGCGGGTTTAAAAGATCAACCCTATGCTATTAATTATCATATATGTATTAGAATAGAAAGCGGGGATTGGGCAAAAACGAGTGGATGGTTAGAAACACTAAAATACATAAAGAGTTAGTAATCGAAATTAACGAAATTTTAAAAGATATTTATGTATAACATATAACATCAAAAAAAAGAATGCTATTTGGGGCTTATAATTGGTAGAAATTATCAGATAGTACTCCTCAAGATTCCGATTCAGAGTATGCTCCTATCCACCGACCAAAGTAATGACTATCAGGAACGAAATAATCCTTTATTTTTTAAGTTGACCAAACTTTTTCTCAAAAAGAAAAATAGGAACGAAAAAGATATCTTTTTTTCATATATTTCAAAAAATCTAATTTGTGTCATCAATCATAAACTAATAGAATGTCTAATTCTATTTCATAATCGAAAACAAGGATGGGCTGAAATAACTATACAAGCAGTATTTTATTGAAAGATTAAGTTCTTATTCACCACATAAAATTTTAAATTGGTAAAGGATGAGATGAATTCAGAAGCACTTTTTTCTTTATTATTGAAGTTATAGCAGACAGAATTCCATTGGTATAATTGGGGACCTTTCAATAGCTTTATATTTCATATATATTTTTTTTTTCCAACACACCGTAATAAATAATACTAATCTGGTCCTTAGATTTATTTGTGGCCCCCGAGGAGCCGTATGAGGCGAAAACCTCATGTACGGTTTTGTAATAGAGGCGAGAACATTACTGTTCTCACCGACTATAATTATCTAACAGTTCAAGTACAGTTGATATAGTTGAGGCACAGTCAAAATATGGTTTATGGGGATGGAATTTATGGCGTCAACCTATAGGTTTTATCATTTTTCTAATTTCTTCTCTAGCAGAATGTGAAAGGTTACCTTTTGATTTACCAGAAGCAGAAGAAGAATTAGTAGCAGGTTATCAAACTGAGTATTCAGGTATAAAATTTGGTTTATTTTACGTTGCTTCCTATCTAAATCTATTAGTTTCTTCATTATTTGTAACAGTTCTATACTTGGGTGGTTGGGATATTTCTATTACATATCCTGAGCTATTTGAAATAAATAAAGCAGATCCAATTCTTGGAACAACAATTGGGATTTTTATTACATTAGCTAAAACTTTTTTGTTCTTGTTCATTTCTATCACAACAAGATGGACTTTACCTAGACTAAGAATTGACCAACTATTAAACCTTGGATGGAAATTTCTTTTACCTATTTCACTTGGTAATCTATTATTAACAACTTCTTCCCAACTCCTTTCACTGTAAAGAAAAAAGGAATCCAACATATATTACGTATTTCAAGCAAGAGAAAGAAACAAAGATAAAATTATTCATAAATATTTCCTATATGCTTCCCATGATAACCGGGTTCATGAATTATGGTCAACAAACAATACGAGCTGCAAGATACATTGGTCAAGGTTTCATTATTACCTTATCCCACACAAATCGTTTACCTGTAACTATTCAATATCCCTATGAAAAATTAATAACATCGGAGCGCTTCCGGGGTCGAATTCATTTCGAATTTGATAAATGCATTGCTTGTGAAGTCTGTGTTCGAGTATGTCCTATAGATCTTCCTGTTGTTGATTGGAAATTTGAAACTCATATTCGAAAAAAAAAATTGCTTAATTACAGTATTGATTTTGGAATTTGTATATTTTGTGGTAACTGTGTTGAATATTGTCCAACAAACTGTTTGTCAATGACTGAAGAATATGAACTTTCAACTTATGACCGTCACGAATTGAATTATAATCAAATAGCATTAGGTCGTTTACCAATGTCAGTCATTGAGGATTATACTGTTCGACCCTTTTGGAATTTCCCTCAAACCAAAAAATAAAATAAGGTCTTTTTTTTACTTGGTCAATAACTAAAAACTTTGACTAAAAGGGATTTACAAGTTAATTTGTATTCAAAATCCATTCTATTAATATATTCGTAATTACTTTTCAATGGATAGGTTAAAAATGAACTTTAGAATAAAAAAAAGAGCGAGAATTGTCTGAAAATTGTATCTACATCAATTAATACCCCATTTAATTCGACTTAAATAAAAAAAAATAAATAAACATATAAAAAAAAAATTTTCCTGGTCAAGTCAATAAGGTCATGAAAAACATTTCGATTTTTTTATTTCTTATAATGGATTTGCCTGGACCACTACATGATTTTCTTTTAGTTTTTTTGGGGGTAGGTCTTATATTAGGAGGTCTGGGAGTGGTATTACTTACCAACCCAATTTATTCTGCCTTTTCGTTAGGATTTGTTCTTGTTTGTATATCCTTATTCTATATTCTATCAAATTCCCATTTTGTAGCTGCTTCCCAGCTCCTTATTTACGTAGGAGCCATAAATATTTTAATCATATTTGCTGTGATGTTCATGAATGGTTCAGAATATTATACAGATTTTAATCTGTGGACCATTGGGGTTGGGATTACTTCGTTAGTTTGTACAAGTATCCTTCTTTTGTTAATTACTACTATTCTGGATACGTCATGGTACGGGGTGATTTGGACTACAAAATTAAAACAGATTCTAGAACAAGATTTGATAAGTAATAGTCAACAAATAGGAATTCATTTATCCACAGATTTTTTTCTTCCATTTGAACTCATTTCTATAATTCTTTTAGTTGCTTTGATAGGTGCAATTTCTGTGGCTCGTCAATAAAAATTTTTTCTCATTAGAAAGAACAATCCAAATAAATCTTTTTCGATGTTATGAGAGCTATTTCTTTGCAATTCTATTTGATTGAATACTTTTTTTTTGTTTAAAATAGAAATTTTTTTGATTTGATATATTATATTAGGAATATCCTTTTTTGTCTCTATTTGTTTTTATTCTAGTCGATCGAATCCGTTGAATTATTGTTCATATTGAAATGAATTTAAATTGATAAGGAGTTGATCAATGATGCTCGAACATGTACTTGTTTTGAGTTCCTATTTATTTTCTATTGGTCTTTATGGATTGATTACGAGTCGAAATATGGTTAGGGCCCTTATGTGTCTTGAACTTATACTCAATGCGGTTAATATGAATTTTGTAACATTTTCTGATTTTTTTGATAATCGCCAACTAAAAGGAGATATTTTTTCTATTTTTGTTATAGCAATTGCAGCTGCTGAAGCAGCTATTGGATTAGCTATAGTCTCGTCAATTTATCGTAACAGAAAATCAACTCGTATCAACCAATCGACTTTATTGAATAAATAGAATTCAAAAAAAAGTATAATAGTTATCGATTTTAATTAGCATAGGATATATAATTTCATTAGTATATATAAACTTAAGTTGTAACACACTGAATCATAGTTGTGAAAAAATAAGAAATCAAAGTATTTTGGCCCTTTTTTTCAGTTGTTTATCAGTTGATTCAGAATTTGATTAGAAAAATTCTGGTTAAAGTAAATCATTGATTCATCTAGTTTTTAATATATGATTAATTCACAAGTTTACTAGATTGAAAACTTATGACATTTTCAAAATTATAGATCCTATGTCACATTCAGTAAAAATTTATGATACATGTATAGGGTGTACTCAATGTGTCCGAGCATGCCCCACAGATGTATTAGAAATGATACCTTGGGACGGATGTAAAGCTAAACAAATAGCTTCTGCTCCAAGAACGGAAGACTGTGTTGGTTGTAAAAGATGTGAATCCGCCTGTCCAACAGATTTCTTGAGCGTTCGAGTTTATTTATGGCATGAAACAACTCGAAGCATGGGTCTAGCTTATTGATATGTTACCGACAATCTCATTTGAATACATTTGATTTTTTTTATTGACAAGAACCTGTACTCAAAAAAATCATATCWGATATGATTTTTTTGAGTACAGGTTCTTTGGACCAAGTGTATCTTGTCTTTACCACGAATGATTTTCCTTGGTTAACAATAATTGTAATTTTTCCATTATTTGCGGGTTCGTTAATGCTCTTTCTACCTCATAGGGGAAATAAAGTAATTCGGTGGTATACCATATGCATATGTGTTTTCGAACTACTTTTAACGACCTACGTCTTTTGTTTTCATTTTCAATTTGACGATCCCTTAGTTCAACTAGCTGAAAATTTGAAATGGATCCATTTTTTGGATTTTTACTGGAGATTGGGAATAGATGGACTTTCTATAGGAACTATTTTACTAACGGGATTTATCACTACTTTAGCTACTTTAGCGGCTTGGCCAGTTACTCGGGATTCCAAATTATTTCATTTCCTGATGTTAGCAATGTACAGCGGTCAAATAGGATCATTTGCGTCTCGAGATCTTTTACTTTTTTTCATCATGTGGGAGTTAGAATTAATTCCCGTTTATCTACTTTTATCCATGTGGGGGGGCAAAAAACGTCTATATTCCGCTACCAAATTTATTTTGTACACTGCGGGAAGTTCCGTTTTTCTATTAATAGGGGTTTTGGGTATAGGTTTATATGGTTCCAATGAACCAACATTGAATTTTGAAATATTAACTAATCAATCCTATCCTCTAGCACTCGAAATAATATTCTATATTGGATTTCTTATTTCTTTTGCTGTTAAATCACCGATTATACCTTTACATACTTGGTTACCTGACACACATGGAGAGGCACATTACAGTACTTGTATGCTTCTTGCGGGAATCTTATTAAAAATGGGAGCATATGGATTGGTTCGAATCAATATGGAATTATTACCCCATGCTCATTCTATATTTTCTCCCTGGTTGATGATAGTAGGTACAATGCAAATAATTTATGCAGCTTCAACATCTCCTGGTCAACATAATTTAAAAAAGAGAATAGCCTATTCTTCTGTCTCTCATATGGGTTTTCTAATTATAGGTATTGGTTCTATAACTGATCCGGGACTCAATGGAGCTATTTTACAAATAATCTCTCATGGATTTATTGGCGCTGCACTTTTTTTCTTGGCAGGAATAAGTTATGATAGAATTCGTCTTGTTTATCTTGACGAAATGGGTGGAATGGCTATCTCAATTCCAAAAATATTCACAATGTTCACTATCTTATCAATGGCTTCTCTTGCATTACCGAGCATGAGTGGTTTTGTTGCAGAATTGGTAGTATTTTTTGGAATAATTACCAGCCAAAAATATTTCTTAATGTCCAAAATAGTAATTACTTTTGTAATGGCAATTGGAATGATATTAACTCCTATATATTCATTATCTATGTCACGCCAAATGTTCTATGGATACAAGTTAATTACTGGACCAAACTCTTCTTTCTTTGATTCTGGACCCCGAGAGTTATTTCTTTCAATCTCGATTCTTCTACCCATAATTGGTATTGGTATTTATCCTGATTTTGTTCTCTCCCTATCAAGTGACAAGGTCGAATCTATTCTATCTAATTATTTTTATAGATAGTTTTCAGTAAAAAAATGAAAAAAAGAAGTCTTTTTTTTTTTAATTTACATTAAGTAAAAAAAAGTAAAATTGAATTGGAATCAGACGTCCTTGGTGTTTCTGAGAACCTTTTGAATCAAGTAGTGTAATAATTCAAAAGGTTCTTGATGGTTTACCACTTAATTTTCTTTCTTAACTTATATTAATATTAAGTTATATACTTATATATATGCTATCCTTTTTTTAGATTTGCATCTTTATTGTTTAATTCAATTAGATGTAAATGAACCATAGCTATGTAAACCTATTCCTAATAGATTGACCCCAAAATAGCATATCCAAATTATAAGAAAGCCTATTGAAGCCACAATTGCAGAATTTATCCCCCCAAAAATTATATTTGTTCTAATATGTAAATAAATTGCGAATATGGTCCAAGTAATAAATGCCCAAGTTTCTTTTGGGTCCCAATTCCAATATGATCCCCATGCCTCGTTAGCCCATACTGCTCCCGAAAGAATGCCTATGGTTAAAAAGAGAAACCCAAGACTAATAATACGATAACTCCAATAGTCCAATTGTTGAATCAATTGATATTTGTAATAATTTCTCGAAGAAATAAAAAAAGTATTTAGTTTTAGTAAAATAGTGGTTTTTTCATTCATGTAATTAATTTCACGAAACGAAAATGATTCATTTAAGAAAATATTACTTTTGTTATTTCTTTTAGCAAAAATTGTTATGATTTTTCTAAATGTAATGACTAGAAGAGCTATTGATAATAAAGATCCGCATAAGAGAGCGCCATAGCCTAATACCATCATGCTTACGTGCATCATTAACCACTCGGATTGTAGAGCAGGTACTAAGATTACAGATGGAGGCATTTTATTTAAAAGCCCCGAAGTAGCAAAACCTTGAATAAAGATAGCACTTGCTCCGGTTATTGTCTGTAAATGATTTTTTTGTTTTTTTTTTAAATACGAAAGCATATGAATAGTCGAGAAACTCCATGAAAGAAAAATTAATGATTCATATAAATTACTTAATGGGAAATGCCCCGAATAAACCCAACGAGTGACTAATAATCCTGTTATACAGAAAAAAATAATTACCATACCTTTATCCGATGAATCATATAGTCCTACGATTTCATCGACATCAACTAATAAGATTAAAAAATAAATTGGAATTATAATTGAAACGACCGAAAAAGATATATGAGTTAATATATGCTCTAAATTTGAAAAAATCATAAAAAATAAAAAAAAGTAGGGTTTCTCCGATTATATGCAATAGAAATCGGGAATTCAATTTATTATAGAACGTATTTTATCTGTTTTAAAAGATGCTATGCCGCTACTCGGACTCGAACCGAGATGCTCTAGCACTGCTTCCTAAGAGCAGCGTGTCTACCAATTTCACCATAGCGGCTTCTTCAAAACAATAATAACAAATTATTATTCAATCGTCGAGATTTAAACTTAAAGAGTAAATTCAATGCGATTTACAATGGATTTGATGAATCAAAATTCAGTTAAATACAGATTTGAAGTTTTGAATTCTATTAATATTTTTTTAGTTTGAGTTAGTTAATAATTTTCAAATTCACAATAGAATGTCTTTTACTTTATATATTTTTTTTGATTTGTCAATGATTTTTTTTATATGTGAAAACGCAATGGAATTACGAAAATACTAAAAAAATCATTTTTTCAATTGGGTTCCAAAGAAAGGATATAAAAATTCTGAAACAAAATGATTGAGAAAGAGATAAGAGTTAGAACTTAATCAATTAATTTCAAGAAGTAATTTATTTTGTCTAAAGATCTTAAATTTATTTTTTTTTCTATAATATTTATAGTATTTTCCTACTATGAAAAATATATATCGAAATAGAAAATAGAGATTATTTCTTTTTATATTGATTGCTTATATAATATAAATATAAGCAATCAATATAATATAAGTAATTAATATACACTTTTAAGTTTTAAATTAGACCGATTCAGATTATCCTAATGTTGTGTTATTTTTTTTTCGTACAAAAAAACTTTTTGAATTACCTGTAGAAAGAGATTTCGCTAACGAAAAAGCTTTCAATGCTGCCCAATATCCTTTTTTTTTCCAAATATTTTTACGAACACGCTTTTTTGAGATAGAAGTACGCTTTTTTGGAACTGCCATTAAAAAAAAAGGTTTGTTAGTGGTATAATTGGATGTGAAAGACATCTATTATTTTATTCTTTGTTACTCCTTATCTACCTAATTTTTTTTTAGATTATATATACTATACTATTATAGTATAGTCAAAACAAAAAAAATCAAAACAATTTAGATTTCTCACATATCACATTAACTTAGTGATATTATTTAAGCACTTATAATTTTTTTTTATTTGGAATATGAATATATATAGATTAGATTTTGTTTTATTAAATTTTTCGGAAAGATTTTGACTAATTATGAATAACAAAAAATTTCATTTTAGTTTGAAATATCTTGATTTTTGTCCCTTTTGAAAAAAGATAGAAACAAACCAGTGAATTAGAAATATTGAATTCAGAATAAAATTTTGTTTTTATGGAAAATACATATCAATATTCATGGATCATACCTTTCATTCCACTTTCCGTTCCCATTTTATTAGGAGTCGGACTTCTACTTTTTCCGACAGCAACAAAAAATATTCGACGTATGTGGACTTTTCTTAGTATTTTTTTGTTAAGTATAGTTATGATTTTTTCAGTTGATCTATCTATTCAACAAATAACTCAAAGTTCCATACATCAAAATGTATGGTCTTGGACCATAAATAATGAATTTTCTTTAGACTTGGGTTATCTTATTGATCCGCTTTCTTCTATTATGTCAATATTAATTACTACTGTTGGAATTTTGGTTCTGATTTATAGTGATAATTATATGTCTCATGATCAAGGGTATTTGAGGTTTTTTGCTTATATAAGTTTTTTCAATACTTCAATGTTGGGATTAGTTACTAGTTCGAATTTAATACAAGTTTATATTTTTTGGGAATTAGTTGGAATGTGTTCTTATTTATTAATAGGTTTTTGGTTCACACGACCTATTGCAGCGAATGCTTGTCAAAAGGCTTTTGTAACTAATCGTGTAGGGGACTTTGGTTTACTATTAGGAATTTTAGGTCTTTATTGGCTAACAGGTAGTTTTGAATTTCAGGATTTGTTCGAAATATTCAATAACTTTACCTACAATAATGACGTAAACCCTTTATTCATTACTTTGTGTGTTTTTTTATTATTTGTGGGCCCTGTTGCTAAATCCGCCCAATTTCCGCTTCATGTATGGTTACCCGATGCCATGGAAGGGCCTACTCCTATTTCCGCTCTTATACATGCCGCTACCATGGTCGCAGCGGGGATTTTTCTTGTAGCTCGGCTACTTCCCATTTACGTAGTTATCCCTCACATAATGTATATAATATCTTTGATAGGTATAATAACAGTACTCTTGGGAGCTACGTTTGCTCTTGCTCAAAAAGATATTAAGAGAGGTTTAGCCTATTCTACAATGTCTCAATTGGGTTATATGATTTTAGCTTTAGGTATGGGCTCTTATCGAGCCGCTTTATTTCATTTAATTACTCATGCGTATTCGAAAGCTTTGTTATTTTTAGGCTCTGGATCAATTATTCATTCAATGGAGGCTATAGTTGGGTACTCCCCAGATAAAAGTCAGAATATGATTCTTATGGGTGGTTTGACAAAACATATTCCCATTACAAAAACTTTTTTTTTATTAGGTACACTTTCTCTTTGTGGTATTCCACCTCTTGCTTGTTTTTGGTCTAAAGATGAAATTCTTAATGATAGTTGGTTGTATTCGCCAATTTTTGCAATAATAGCTTATTCCACAGCTGGATTAACCGCATTTTATATGTTTCGGATTTATTTACTTACTTTTGAAGGACATTTCAACATTCATTTTCAAAATTACACTGGAAAAAAAAACAGTGCGTTCTATTCAATATCTATGTGGGGTAAAGAAACAAAAAAACTTAAGAGTCATTTTCGTTTAGTACCATTATTAACCATGAATAATACTGAAAGAACTTCTTTTTTTTGCAAGAAAGGATATCAAATTAATAGTAATGTAAGAAACAGAACTTTTCTTACTATTACTAATTTTGGAGTTAATACAACAACTTTTTCTTATCCTTATGAATCGGACAATACTCTCCTATTTCCTATGCTTGTATTAGTTTTATTTACTTTGTTTATTGGAGCCATAGGAATTCCTTTTAATCAAGAAGGAATAGATTTTGATATATTATCAAAA